TTAAATAGAATAATAATTTCATTTTTTTTTTTCAACAAAAAAAAAATGGAACTTATAAAAAATTCAAATTAAAAAAAAAAGGAATAAATCAATAAAAAAATGAATACAAACAATAAATACAATAAGAGATAAGAAGAGATGCGACCGACCCCTACATATTTGATACCTTCTCCGAAAAAGAAACTTGTAAGACCGAAACCATTCGTAATTCCATCAATTACTCGTCTGTCCAAAAAATGAATTAGTTCAGCTAGTCCTCTTATACCCTGAGTTAAGGATATTGTATAAAAAGTATCTATGTAACCACGATTATATGACCAATCATATATCACATTTCTTATTCTGTCCCCTAAAATTCTATTAGGACCTCTTTTAGAAAACGAATTTAGTAAGTTCAAATTTTGTAAAGAAGAATAAATAGGCTTATATAAAAAAGACGCTATAAATATTCCGAAAAAAGCTATACTAACAGAAAAACTTGCATTTGTCACAAATTCATACCAATCCACAGAATTATTTGAGTTCGGATGTAAAAGGTTTATAGACGGATTTAACAATTTAGATAATATATCCAAATGAATTCCTTCTTGATTAAAAGCAAAGGGAATTCCTACGACTCCAACAAAGAAAGTAAATAGCACTAATATAACCATAGAAAATAACATGGTATTGTCCGATTCATGAGGATAAGAGAAAGTATTTTTAGTGACAAAATGAGTAATAGTAATAAAAGGGCGTATCCTCTTTTTTCCATTACCATCAATTTGATATGTCTTATTTGAAAAAAAAGAAGCCCTTTCATTATTATTCATTGTCAATAAACTTAATAAACGAAAATTGTTTTTATTTTTAATCGTTTTTGGTACTTCTTTTCCCCATAGAGATATTGAATAGTAGGAACTACTTTTTTGACCACTGTAATTTTGAAAATGAACATTGAAATGTCCCTCAAAAGTAAGTAAATAGATCCGAAACATATAAAATGCGGTTAATCCTGCTGTGGAACAAGCTATTATTGCGAAAATAGGTGAATACAACCAACTATCATTAAGAATTTCATCTTTGGACCAAAAACAAGCAAGGGGGGGAATACCACAAAGAGAAAGTGTACCTACTAAAAAAGCAGTTTTTGTAATTGGTACATGCTTTTTTAACCCTCCCATAAGAACCATATTCTGACTTTTATCTGGAGAATATCCAACAATAGCTTCCATTGAATGAATAATTGATCCGGATCCTAAAAACAACAACGCTTTCGAATAAGCATGAGTAATCAAATGAAAGAAAGCGGCTCGATAAGACCCCATACCTAGAGCTAACATCATATAACCCAATTGAGACATTGTAGAATAAGCTAAACCTCTTTTAATATCTTTTTGAGCAAGAGCTAAAGTAGCTCCTAATAATACTGTTATTATACCTATTAAAGATATGAAATTCATTATGTAAGGTATGATTATAAAAAGAGGAAGAAGTCGAGCTACAAGAAAAATGCCCGCTGCTACCATCGTAGCGGCATGTATAAGAGCCGAAATGGGAGTAGGGCCTTCCATGGCATCAGGTAACCATACATGAAGGGGGAATTGTGCCGATTTCGCAACTGCACCTGCAAATAAAAGAAAGGCACACAAAGTAAGAAATAAAAAAGGAACCTCATTATTATAAATCAAGTTATTCAATATTTGGAACAAATCCCGAAATTCAAAACTACCGGTTATCCAATAAAGACCTAAAATTCCTAATAATAAACCAAAATCGCCTACACGATTTGTTACAAACGCTTTTTGACAAGCAGTCGCCGCACTAGGTCGTGTGAACCAAAAACCTATTAATAGATAAGAACACATTCCAACTAATTCCCAAAAAATATAAATTTGTATCAAATTCGAACTAGTAACTAATCCCAACATGGAAGTATTGAAAAAACTCATATAAGCAAAAAATCTCAAATATCCTTGATCATGAGACATATAATTGTCACTATAAAAAAGAACCAAAATTCCAACAGTAGTAATTAATATTAACATAATAGAAGTAAGTGGATCTATTAAGTGACCGAACTCTAAAGAAAAATCATTATTAATGGTCCAAGACCATACATATTGATAGATAAAACTTCTATTTATTTGCTGAATAGATAGATAGACCGAAAGTATCATAACTATACTTAACAAGAAAATACTAAGAAAAGCCCACATACGGCGAAGATTTTTTGTTGCCGTTGGAAAAAGTAGAAGTCCCACTCCTATTAACATAGGAACTGGAAGTGGAATGAAGGGGATAATCCATGAATATTGATATGTATATTCCATAAAAAAACCTTTTTATTTTTAATTAAATCTTTCTAATTCACTGGCTCTTATATCTTTTTATAGGTTCAATAAAAAATCAAGATATGGAATTCTTAAATAGAATTTTCTATTCCTAATTATTCTGAATCTTTCTTCTTTAACCAATATTTCAAATATTCAAATCAAGAAGTTAGAATTGGTCAAATGATATGAATATGATCAAGTTACTATTTCTATTTAAAATAAAATAAGACACTAATTCATTTTATTAATATTGAATATTAAGTAAGATTTTTATGAAAATGAAGAAAAAAATTCAATTATTATTACGTATTACGATAATTTATATGCATAGAGCAAATAATTACACCAAAATCGAGTAGTTAATACATTACTTTATTTTGATAGAAAAAATAGGATGGTCCATACCAAAACGGGCGCAATAAAAAAAAGAACTAGTTTTTTTTATTAGTTCGTTTATTCCTAATCATTAACTAATTCATGATAGAACTGATTATCCTCCATTCGAATAAAATACATTTTTTTTTCTTTGTAGAAAACGCTAGAATATCCCACACTTTTCTTTCAATACCAGGGAGAAGAAATAGAATTAAATTACAAAGAAAAGACGAAATTACTAAGATAACTTTTCGAAAATAATGTATTCTTTGATTAACTACTAGTTTAATTCAAATTTGAAAATCAAAAAAATGTGTACTCGTTCTTTTCTTTTGAGTTTGACCAACTAATAAAAAACTAAAGTAATTTGAGTAATTTGGAATTTGTTAGGTAAGGATTGGTTTTTTTGAACTTTTTGGTGTATTTTGTTACATGTATAAATATAGCACGACGAAAATAGACAGAGATATAAAAAAAAAGAAAAAATGGAATTGTTTGACCAATAGATGTCTTTCACATTCAACTAGAGAAATGAATAACTTTTTTTTCAAATTTTTAATGGCAGTTCCAAAAAAAAGTACTTCTATATCAAAAAAACGTATTCGTAAAAACATTTGGAAAAAGAAGGTATATTGGGCAGCGTTGAAAGCTTTTTCCTTAGCGAAGTCTCTTTCTACCGGGAATTCAAAAAGTTTTTTTGTACGAAAATTAAATAGTCAAACACTAGATTAACTAATCTTAATCTGAATTAAAAAAAAAAAAAAAAGAAAAAAAAAAAGATACAAGGTTTCACTTTTTTTTGAATATGTTTTATCCGGTGGGGATTCTTATTTTCCTCATCGGTACAATTATCTGTCATATCATAATAAATAATAAAATTACAAAAAAAGTTTTTTCTTAGACAAGATGTTCAGTTCAGGACAATATCAAATTAGTTTTCGAAATCCTAAATAAAATTCTTTACAGGACGAAAAACCAACCTAAGGCCTAAGGGTTAATATAAAGCTCTACAAATAGTTAAATAAAAAAATTTTGAATGTCACACTGTACTGTGATCCATAAAAAGACCTTTTTTGTTCATTGATAAAAAAAGTGCATCTTCAATTTATAAAATCAGATAAATGATAAATGAATTTTAAAATTCAAAAATGAAAAACAACTTTTTTTTTGAGTTATATCTTTATCCTTGGATTGAAGTCATAACTATTTAGTTACAAGATCTCCATTTTAGGAGAGCATAAACTACGAAAACGTCTCTGTTAAATAAAAAATGGACACCTTCCATTTTAATTCAAAAATCAAATGAAATGATAATAAAGATTTTTATGGGGAACGCTTCAATCCATATTGAAACGAAAGGAGTTTTTTCTCATCACTTTGAATGAAAATGAAAAAAAAAATATTGAATTGACTCCTTCAATCTCGACGATTAAATAATAATAGATTATTATTATTTCGAGTACGCCGCTATGGTGAAATCGGTAGACACGCTGCTCTTAGGAAGCAGTGCTAGAGCATCTCGGTTCGAGTCCGAGTGGCGGCATGGCATCTTCTAAAACATATGGAATAAGTCCTATAATAAATTCAATTCCTGATTTCAATTCCGTAGAATTGGTTTACCCCACTTTTTCATTTTAATTAAATTAATAAAATTTTATGATATTTTCCACCTTAGAACATATATTAACTCATATATCCTTTTCGATCGTTTCAATAGTAATTACTATTTTTTTGATAAGCTTATCGGTCGATGAAATCGTAGGACTATATGATTCGTCAGAAAAAGGCATGATAGCTACTTTTTTCTGTATAACAGGATTATTAGTCACTCGTTGGATTTATTCGGGACATTTCCCGTTAAGTGATTTATATGAATCATTAATTTTTCTTTCATGGAGTTTCTCCGTTATTCATATGGTTCCGTATTTTAAAAAACATAAAAATTATTTAAGCGCAATAACCGCGCCAAGTACTATTTTTACCCAAGGCTTTGCTACTTCGGGTCTTTTAACTGAAATGCATCAATACCAAATAGTAGTACCTGCTCTCCAATCCCAATGGTTAATGATGCATGTAAGTATGATGATATTGGGCTACGCAGCTCTTTTATGTGGATCATTATTATCAGTAGCTCTCTTAGTCATTACATTGCGAAAAGCCATAAGGATTTTTAGTAAAAAAAACAATTTTTTAAATGAGTCATTTTCCTTTGTCGAGATCCAATACATGAATGAAAGAAGCAATGTTTTACTAAACACTTCTTTTTGTTCTTCTCGAAATTATTACAGGGCTCAACTGATTCAACAATTA